GGTATAGAGCGGGTAGCGGGAATCGAACCCGCATCGTTAGCTTGGAAGGCTAGGGGTTATAGTCGACGTCGATTCATCATTTTTAACGTCTCTAATTCAAAACCGAACATGAAACTTTGGTTTCATTCGGCTCCTTTATGGAAAATGGATATATTGCTAGATTTAAGATGTGAACCAACTTACAAAAAAATGATACCCATCTTACAAAAAATGATACCCATAACATCTATGTCAGCTTTTTGTTTGAATATATCCAATCCAATTCAAAACGACTCGCTTTCTAGATGATCCCTCTAGAAGAAGGCGATTCTAACAACCTTTCTAGTTACTTCGTTCTCTATTTCTATTTGAGAGGGTCCTAAGGAAAAGTATTTTATTTCCACCGAGCTAAAATAATATGTCGATGTCTCTAGTAAACTAAAGACATTATTTAATAGCTATTTTGCTTCAATTTATTCGATACAAATCAAAACAAAAATTGAAGATTTAGTTACGATTAGAAATTAGAAATCTACTTGTCTATCTTCATCCATGGATTCTTTATTCATACTCATTCAATTGGAAGTATGGATCCAATTTTAAAATTTTGTTTCACAATTTCATAATCCAAGTTTTTATTTTTTAATTTACTTTTGGATAAAAATGCCGAAAATTTATATTTTTCCTTGAATGTGTCATTGAAAGGTAAAGGATTTAATCCTTTTAATGAAATAAAGTTTTTGATCGGAATATGAATGAAACCGAAAGACCCCTTAACTATTAAGGGGGTTAATAGAACGAATCACACTTTTACCACTAAACTATACCCGCTACAATGCAATTATTGTATATAAATGGATCTTTTGTCGAGGGGCTTCTGGATATGTGTAGACGGGCTTCTTATATATTATCTTATACTTAATACTTATATATATAATTTTTAAATATAAATATATTATTAATTAAATCTTATTAAATTAAATTCTTATATATAATATAATAATCTTATCTTATATATATATTATAAAAGAAAGAAGTAGGTATATATATATCTTCTTATCTTATCTTATATATAAATAATAATAATAAATATAATTATAAGAAGAAAGAAGATAAGAAGATTTTACTTACATAGTACAGTGACCCGTTCAGGAATTCAATGAACCAAGCCCTTTCCTTTTAACTCAGTGGTAGAGTAATCCCATGGTAAGGCGTAAGCCCTCGGTTCAGATCCGATAGGGGACTTTGTATTTTTTTCAGTCGTAGTATTCATATGAAGAATAGCAATATTATTAAATTATTAATTATTATTAAATTGATTTTATTATATTTAATTTTTAATTAATTAATATTAATAGTAATAAAAAACAACTGTATAATATTATATTATTATCATCATCTAATAATAATCTAATGAGTTATGAGTTATAGTATATATATTAGTTATAGTTAGCACGAATAATGATAAGTCATCTGTTGAATCACCAACTATTCCTATTTTCAATTAGGCCAATGAAATCCATTGTAAAGATTAGAAATCAATAAAAGAAAAATAAGTGGACCTGACCCATTGAATCATGACTATATCCGCTATTCTGATATTCAAATTCAATAGAGATAAAATTGCAACAAGTTGACCCCCCTTTTTTTCTTTGGACTCCGCAAGAATTTGTCGATATTTCCAATTCAATCGTCTTGGTCCTAGATGTTCTATAGGAATAACTTGGCATTTCGTTCTTCCACAGAGAACCTTTTATTCTAAGTCACAAGATAAGAATCTAAGTCACAAGATAAGAAAATTTTTCACTATCTTTCTTTGATTACAGGATAAATATTAATTTATTTATTATTAGAGACCAACGTCTTGTTATTATATTATATATCTATACTATATACTATATAATATTTCTATCTTTAGATTTATAGCTAGATGTACCAAAAATTTCCATTTCGTTGCATCCAATTTGTTCCGACAATCATATGAAGAATGGATGCGAGATAAATACTCTCATTTCCGGTCTCCTATTTTTTTTATTGAATATTGTTATTGTATTGAGTATTGAAGTAAAAAAAAGGAAACTCTCTCTTTTCTAACAGAGAAATAGAAAAATATTAGTAATTTACTATTAGTATTAGTATACATAGAAATTAGAATCTAAAAAGAGTTTTTTTCTTAATCTCATGAAGAAGATCTAAGAATCCATTTAGTTGATGGAAGAAAGGGGGGGCAGGTCTGAAGATCAACCGGTAGTGGGCGAGGGGATTTCGTTTTCCGTTTACAGTTCTTTCAAAAAAAGAATCTATCCGCTTCATGAGTCATCAGAAGACAATTCATGATTCAGATGCTTAATAATAATAAGAAGGAATAATCAAACTTAATTCATGGATTTACCTGGATGGTCAATTTATGGGCCAATGCCAATAAAGGATTTTTATCTTCGAAACCCATTGGAAGGGGTAGTGCACGAGAAAAAAAAATCATGCAGAAATGATCGACTCTTTGGACGCCCCGAAAATACTA